TAGCTCATGTGGAGTGGATGACTTCAAGCTCACGGTTCTTGGAGAATGTCTCTGGGCCAGCAGAGAGTCCGGCAGTGTCCCAACCGTAGTCACCGGGGAACTCTCCAGTCAAGTAGGATGGAGACTCACCGGAGAATGGGCCTAAGTACTTAACACGGTCTGGTCCGTACCATGGGCTTCCAGAGCCCCCCCATTTTTGCACACCACATTAATCACCCTAAAACACAATACTCTAAAAACTCCCCTAAATAATTGCTTTCCAACCTCAAACCAAAATTACCATAACCACCATAAACGCACACCTTACACAAACACAGACAATTAACCTCACTAATACTAAAACTACCTTGGTTTCTTAAATTTTGAAAATTTAAAGTTTAATATAACCTAAATTTTAAAAAAGATCACCTCAACCTCCCAGCATACCACTCATACACAGTCCCCAAAAAATACAACCACACTATCAATAATAAACATAAATTAATCACGACTAAAGCACCACCTAGTCTAAGGGGAGAAAAGAGTAGGAAAGCTGTCTCCAAATCAAGCAGTAAAAACACTACTGCTAGCGCAAAGAACCGTACAGAAAAGGCCTTTTTATCCGACCTCAATCTTATAAGACCTCTCTCAAACCTCACCTGCGCACCAACCCCTAAATTCTCACGGCTTATAATAAAAAGCCTAAAACATATCACCGCTACAGCCAAAACTAATACTACCACAAATCTAATCAGGACTGAAACTTTACATGTAAGTAGCCACAAGTATAGAAAAAATAGCTGCCTGCAAGACCCCGACTAAAAACTCCAACATCACTAGCACAACACTTGACACTAATAGTAGTAGGCCCAAAAAGCCCCCTGAAGAAAATAGAGCTAGTATAAGAAGCATAACATGACCTCTAGAGATATTAGTAGCTAGACGCACACTTAATGTTAAAGGTCGAATAGCCACCCTAAAAAGCTCCAAAACAGGCAAAATTAAGCCCAAAATACCCCTAACCCCAACAATGGCAAAATGTCTAATGTACCTACACAAGTTTTTATAGTAAACCGTTAATACCACACCTCACACCCATATTGATAAACCTACAATTATAACAAGCCCATAGCCTATTCTGTACCCAGTGCCCACTACAAGCCCCCTAACATTCCTAGATAACCAGACAAAAGCGACACTTAAACAACCCAAACCAGCACCTAATAGCCTGCACCCTAAAACCCGAATGAGCCCTCAAGCTCTAGACCCCCTTAGGCAGCCAGCAATGCCCCCAAATAGACAACAACACACTAAAGTAATCACAGAGCAAAAAAAAGTAGTTATCAACACAAACTTAATTTAGGCACCCTAGAGACCCCTACTCTGTTAATACCCCGCAGGTCTTCACAACAATAACCAGTAATAATGACAACTACGATAAAAACTATAACAATAAAAAATAAAACTATCACACCCACCACATCTTTAAACCTGACAAGTTTATGTACACACATACTGCAGTGAGATAAGCCCCGCAAAGCCCCTTCAGAAGCATAAATAAAAGTGTTTGTTACGACTATAACACTACAAAGGACAAATCCCGACATTAGTAACACAGTGCCCCTACTAGAAGTAAACCACAAAACCTCTGGCATAGAATTATGGCTAACTCCACACAAACCCCCAACTTTAACCAAAACTAAAAACCTCAATAGGTAGTAAATAAAGCCAACAGAGAATGTCCTATATGTATCACTACACCCAATGTATAACATGAGTACAAAAACTCCCCCTAAATAAACTAATCTTAGTACTAACCACCCCTCTCAATTAGCCACCCTAAACATAAACCCCAAAGCACAAACTGCTTGAACTATCCATATCCCTATAGCGACCCCCCTAAACCTCTTAAACATACAACTTCTAACAATAAACCAAACGCCAACTCAAAACCCTAACACAGTCTAAATTAATACTACAAACCTAAATTGCATGCACTTTTTTGCTAATTAGACAAATTAATTATTACACCTTCTGCCCCCTTTCGTACTACAAAAAGACTTTTAAAGATAAGAACCGATCTGGCTTACGCCGATCTAAACTCAGATCACGTACCCTGCTAAAGTCGAACAGACTATTCTAAGGATGATCCAACATCGAGGTAGTAAACCACCGGACTAATGGTGATTACCCTGTTATCCCCTGAGTAACTATAATTAAATGAAACTTTAACTCTCACTCATTGCCCCAACAAAACAACACCTTGTAAAGCTTCAGGGGTCTTTCCGTCTTTAACCAATTAGTTGGCATTTTCACCAACTAGCAATTTCTTTTTCAACCAATCACCACAGCTTAGACAAACCCCCTTTCATACCAGATCACAATTAATGACCTAATTATTATGCTACCTTAGCACAGTCAACTTACTGCGGCCCTTCAACAAATCAGCGGGCAGGGGTTACTAATTATACAACTAGAAATGTTTTTAATAAACAGTTGCTAAACTTTCGAGTTCAAATAGTTGATACATTAAATACACCACATTTAATAGATACACTACTAATAGCTAAATCCTTAAAATCAAAAATATTCTTTGACTTACATGCATCTTTTCTCCTTATATTTTATAAAACCCCAAATTATTATAACAATATTATATTTTAAATAATTCACATGGTAAAAAAGCATAAGATGCAACCTGAAAGCTTTCCTCTCAGACTTACGCCACATATAACCTAAACGCTTGCATTTCACAACTTTAGAAAATAAAGCCCCAATTTCTTAAGTCTTATTTAATAAATATCTTAGGGTTTGGGGTTGTATACAAATACACACAAAATCTTAGCCCCCTTATACCAAAGGTAGTCCCACCTATATCTCACAACGCTCTAGCTTATTCACATTAATTTTTAACATATATAACCCACAATCAAAACTAGCTCAACCCCCTGTTTATTTACAATAAACTATTCACTTAAACTAACAAGCCATTGGCATTAAAAAGAAAACCCAAATTTTTCTATAAACCAACTAGCTTTACAGCCTGACAAATGGAAATTGCCTATACAATTATACTAGAAAGCTTACTTAGAGCACACTAAAACACCCTCTAAATAAGTGTGTGCACCAATATACGAACCCTCTAATCACTCTAAACCAACAACACTCCGAGAATAGAATACAACACTAGCACAAGTGCTCAAAGCCAAATATAGCCCAATAATATACAGCAACACTCTTACAACACTTAATATAGAACCAAAACTAGAAAGAACGTTTCAAAACTCAAGAGTATCAGGAAAATCAACATAACGACGAGGTATTCCCAAAAAGCCTAAAATAAACTGTGGGAAAAATACAATATTAACGCTAACAAAAAACACGTAAAAATGCACTTTCAATAACGTCTCGCTCAAGCTCACTCCAATAACCAATGGGATCCAATAGTTTAAACCAATAAATATTGAGAAAAGCACCCCCATCCTTAGCACATAATGAAAATGAGCTACAACAAAATACGTATCATGAAAAGCTGTATCTAAACTTGAATTTGATACTATAACGCCTGTCAATCCACCTACAACAAATATAAAAATAAACCCTAACACTCACAAACCTGCAGAAGAACTAATTCCTGATAAACCGTACATAGACGCAAGCCAGCTAAAAACTTTAATACCTGTTGGAACTGCAATGGTTATAGAAGCTGCCGTAAAATAAGCTCGAGTATCAATATCCAAACCTACAGTAAACATATGATGGGCTCACACTAAACACCCTAAACCCCCAATGCTCAATAACGCGTACACTATCCCAAGGTACCCAAAGACTTCAAACTTGCCCCCCAGCTCCGCCACTACATGTGAAACTAGCCCGAACCCAGGTAAAATTAAAATATAAACTTCTGGGTGCCCAAAGAATCAAAATAAATGTTGATATAACAGAGGTGACCCACCTCCAGTGGGATCAAAAAATCTAGACCTAAAGTTACGGTCTAACAAAAGCATTGTTAAAGCTGCAGCTAAAACAGGAACCGTCAAAAGCACAAGCCCAGCTGTAACTAACAGTGCTCAAATAAGCAGAGGCAACTGCTCAACACTACCAGCAATTTTAGATCCTACAACTCCTGTTACTATTACATTAATAGAACCCAAAATAGAAGATAACCCAGCTAAATGTAAACTCAAAATTATTATATCAACTGAAACACCAGAACTATAATCTCTTAATATTAGTGGCGGGTACATTGTCCAACCGGCCCCACCGCCTTTCAGCATCAAAGACGAAGCCATAAGCAACAAACTAAAAGGTAAAATTAAAAAACTTAAATTATTTAAACGAGGTAACACCATATCTCTTAACCCCAATATAACGGGCATTAACCAATTACCAAAACCCCCCATAAACATAGGTATAACTAAAAAGAACACTATTATAATAGCATGTGCAGTAACCACTACATTATACAAATGCTCATCACCTATTCACTGCCCTCCAGAACCCAGCTCTAACCGAATTAACAAGCTTAAACTAAAACCCACTAAACCACCTCAAATCCTCACTAAAAAATATATTAACCCAATATCTTTATGATTAACTGATAAAAACCAACGACGAAGCACATTTATATAAGAAAAACTAAACTAAACCTAAAAATAACAACCATAAAAGAACTGGCAATCGCTTTAAACCCATAATGCTGCAGCACCACCCCAGAACTATAACTAGCCAATAAAAAATTTAGAGCCCCCTGAAAATAGCCTACTACACCTCATACGCCACCTATGAGAACAGCACCAAAAATAAGATACAGCATTCTACCTAATGCACTAAAAGAATAAACTTTTAACATGAAACCTAATAGTGGGGGGAGTCCTCTTAACCTACCTAAACCAACTAGCAATGCCAACCTCAAGCCCCTATAAGCTGAAATTAACAAAGACCCTAACAAAACCAAATACCATATAAAGTACCTAACAAGCCTAAAAGCACTGCCTAAGACCAGAGTCACTAATCAGCTAGTGTGCATTAAAGAGGATATCGCAAGTACCCACTTCCATGACATACCTCTCAACATAGTTAAAGCCCCAAATACAATACCCAAACAAACTAGTAAGAATAAGACCCTAGTGTAACCATCAACGAACCAAACCCAACGACTAACTATTACTAAAGGAACTAATTTTTGTAAGCCCAAAACTATAAAAAGTGCCAGAGCCGAATTTACACCCCACACTACATCTACAACCCAAGACATAACTGGAAACAAACCTAACTTCACAAAAAGCCTTAACAATACAACCAGACCACTACCACCAAAAAAGCCACAAACTATTAATAGAGAACTGAAAGCTTGGATAATAAAATACTCAAAAACACATGAAACCCGGGCCCCAGTCCAAACCATCCAGCACACTGTAATAACTAAACACAGCTCTAAAACTACCCATAAATAAAAAAGAGAGGTTACAAAAGAACCAAAAAATAAAAGTCTGATATAAACAAAAATAACCCTAGAACTTAACAGCACTCTCAAACCCACCAAAAGTCCCTGTAATTAAACAGGCCCAAAGGATTAGTAGTCCTAACTCACTTTTATAGGGGAACTTACAGTTAAAGTAACAATTTAACACTAACCCCTAAAGTAACAGCCTGAAGCTTAACTATAATTCGTAATCATAGTCTAAATAGAAACTCAACCCCCTATCACATAAAAGCAAATTATGTAGTTTAATTAACCTACAGGGTTATATGCAATACCAATATAGACCTAAATACACAAATAACCAAACAACATCAACAAAATGCCAATACCAAATAACCCCCTCTTGCTTAACAGCTCTTACCACCCCTGTAGCACTAAAAATAACAACTACAGCCAACCTTACATTTAATAGTACCCCAATAACAACATGCAGACCATGAAACCCCGTGATTATATAGAAAAGGCTACCACCAATACCCCTAGATAAACTAAAAGCGTTTTCTTCCCACTCTAACGTTTGTACGCCCAAAAATAGGACCCCTATAAACACAGTTAACAACAACCATACGACACCCCATTGACCTCCAACAGTAAATTGGTAATGTGCTGCTGTTAAACTAACACCAGATGACAATAATACCACAGACACCAAAGACGGTACCCCATAAAAATCAACAACTACTCAAGCTTCAGCTCAACCCTTACCAACTATATAAAAAGCCCTAAAAAGAACCCTTAAAAAGAATACAAACTCGGAAAAAATAAAAATTAAAATAGCATACTTTACACTTAACTCAGACATCAAGATAGCATCACTAAACCCTTCTTTAACTTGATCCTCTACAACCCATAGGACAAGGCTAAAACTTAACAGCCTTAAACCCCAAAGCATAGAAGGTCATATGTGTATGCACAAACCTAAGACTGCCATATAGATTCCAAGACTCCCCACTAAGGGGACACAGCTAAAACTCAACATTCTCCCCTTTTTGACAACAACAAAAGCCTTAAATCTTGAAACTTGCAATTTCATATTAACTTAACTACCAGCTCACAATACGTAATCAACTACTGAAATAACCTCAATAACAATCGGCATAAATGAATGCATAACCCCACAAAGCTCTGAACACTGGCCATAAAAAACACCCCTACCTAGCACTTCTAAAAGCAAATAGTTTAAACGGCCTGGGATGCAATCAATTTTTACACCCAGTCTTGGAATAGCCCAAGAATGAATGACATCCCTTGATGTAGCCCCTACTCAAACATTTCTGAAAGCTGGAAGTACCAACCGATTGTCTACACCCAACAAACGAAAATCCCCTGCTACAACCTGCCTCATATATGAATCTTCAGACCCCCCTTTAACCCCGTACTCTCAATATCACTGATGCCCTACTACACTTACTCTAAAATCAGCTTCTAAAGCCACTTCTCTAATATATAACAGTACTAATGATGGGTAAGCTATAAATACTAAAAGCATCACCGGTAACAATGTTCAAATAAACTCTAACACTGTAACTCCACCCCCTTCACGATCACCCCCTAACCCTCAAGAAACTTCTAAAACTACCAATACAACCACAAACCAAAATACAAACAGCACTAAGCTTATGATATAATCATTAAACTGAACAACACCTTCTATATAAGAACTAAAACCATCGGACATGCCCGCTCCACCCCAATTTAACACTGCCACAAAATCTTAGTAGCTTCAATACCACACTTTATATAAGCTAAAGTGACAACTCCACTTTCAAGTAGAATCACTATGTTACGACTTACACCTAACAGGTGTTGACGGGCAATATGTACTCATGCTCGATAACTTCACAATTCTACCGCTACTCGTAAATCCTTTACTCAGAATAAAACCAAAACTCAGGTTTAAAGCCATTTACCCCCTATGTTATTTATCTAAAGCCCCACTAGACTTAGACAATCATACAAGAAGCCATAAAATAGCTATACTTTAGGTTAAATATCCAGCCCAAGTCCCCCTACTTTTCAAGCATACCGCCACACTGTTTAAATATTCCCCAAATGTTTCATTTACACCACTACACAGGTATCTAATCTGTTTAGAAATGTCACCTACAGCACTTTTACAGCCTCTGAACGTATTTCACCACTACAAAAACTCCCTAAAATCTAAAAATAACTTATCAAGCTAACCCAACTGTATAACCGCAGCCGCTGGCACAGTTTTTACTAGGCTTTCAGCATAACTTCAACTACTCTCATAGACTAAAACATTAACACAATAAAAATAACTATAACTATTGTATAATTAGCTGTGCACTTGAAACCCTTACAGTTAACGAAAATCAGAGCACATATCTTAGGGGTATGAACCCTAAAGCTTTGTTTAGCCTAACTCTGAAGGTACTTTACATCATAAACTTAACATCAATAAGCCCCAATTATCTGGCACTAAAGTTTACACCCCTATCGATCCCCCCCCCCCAGAAATTTCCCACCAACACATTTATATAGGAAAATCGCCTATTAACCAAAACGGTTAGTCAAAAAACAGACCCCTCTAAAAAAACGACTTTTTTTTATACACGGCATTTTTTTACAATGTCCTTTTTTTACAAAATTTTATAATTTAGAATCATCCGCAACGATATGTACCAACTAATTTTTTTTACAGTGAAATTTGATTCAAAAAGGAACCTCCAAGAATTTTAAAATTTGTACCAAAACATAGTGTCTTTTCGACCCTTTTTTACCGCCATACATAGTACATTTTTAAAAATGTACTAAACACGTAACTCATTAAAACCAGTTTTAAAAAGATACCATAAAACCTAATACTATAATTAAGACTAAAAACCTCACCATTAACAAAACTTTTCATCCCCACAACATATTCAAATCATAACGTCTACGAGGTAAAGATATACGTAATCAATTCATTACACAAAATATAAATAAAACAAAAACCAAGCCCAAATAACCCCTACCTCCAAACCCTAATAACAGCAAAATAACAAATAATGAATAAAAGCCTATCACCCCATACTCCATCAAAAATAAAAACCTAAAGCTTAAACCTGCCATCTCAGTAGCTAAACCCGAAACTAGTTCAGATTCACCCTCAACAAAGTCCACAGGAGTTCGATTACTTTCTATAACGATACTCACTAATAGTACTGGTACTGCAAGACTAACGATACAAGAACTAACAGATAAATTTAAACCAACACTCCAAGAGAAACTTAATAACCTGAGACAACCAAAAACTAAAGCCCCCTCATAGGACAAAGCTTGAGCCAAAGAACGCATGCTTCCAAGCACTCTATATTTTCCACCCCTAAGAAAACCCCTAACAAAAAACAACACAGCTACTATTGAACCCAGAAAAAGCACTATTAAAAGCCTGTGATTTAATACAAAACACCCAGCGTAACCACCTAAAAGGACCCATAAAACAAGAACTAAAACTAACCCCATAAAAGGAAACACAAAAAAGCTTACATATGTACCAGTGAAACCCCCACGAAACCCTTTCATAAACAATTTAAAACCATCTAATAGAGGTTGCACCAGACCAAAAATTACACCTTTATTCGGACCCTTCCGACACTGAGCGTAACCTAACATTTTACGCTCAAGCATGGTAAAATACCCAAGAAAAACTAACACTAACAACACTAAAACCAAAATTTCAATCAATACCCGCAACTTCTACATAATAGCGACACTACAAGACAACCCTAATAACAAAATGATTAATAAAAAGTATAAGATCGTAAAACTTTGACCTAATACCTCATAAGGGTACTCAACAGGTATACCCCCTAACCAGGTTAAAATACAAAACCTCACAGCTCAAAAAGCTAAAATACCCTTCCAATAAAACCCTCCCACCTTACGATATACTCTAGACTGCCCCCCAAATGCAAAAAGGCATAAAATTAAAATAGCACCCAATATCAATACCACCCCACCCAGCTTATTAGGTGTTGACCGTAAAATACAATACACAAATAAAAAATACCACTCAGGCTTGATGTGTTTAGGCGTTCTAACATACCTAACCTCTTCAAAATTAGCTGCATCTATTAAACTATAAGGAATGACAAACACAACCACCCAATACAGAAACAGCAACAACACTAACCCAACTAAATCCTTATATGTAATAACCTCATGAAAAATAACCTTATCCAAAGTAGACCTCACACCTAAAGGGTTTGAACTACCCTTGACATGTAACTCAAGCATATGAAATACTACTAAAACTATTACAACTAATGAAAGCATATAGTGCAGACTAAAAAAACGAACCAAAGTATTTACACCCGCTGTACCACCACCCCAAATCCACTCCGTTAAAATACCGCCGACTAATGGGATAGCTCTAAATATACTAGTAACTACAGTTATACCCCAATAAGACATAGACCCCCAAGGCAAAACATAACCTAAAAAAGAAGCCGCTATAACAATTAGCAAAACTACCAAACCCCTAAGCCACACTGGGCCATTGGTAAAACCGCCATAAAGTAAACCACGAAACGTATGCAAATAAAGCAAAATAAAAAACAATGTAACACCAGATCTATGTGTAAATCGAACCAACCACCCATAACTAATATCTTGCATAATACCTACAACCCTCCAAAAAGAACCATCATTTCCCACTCAAAAAAATCAAGACAAAACAAAACCTCTAATAATTTGCACCCTATAAACCATACCCAAACTTACACCAAACCCAAATAAATAATTGATATTTACCGGAGTCGGCAAATCAACTATAAACCCTTTAAGGATCTTAATATATACTAACAACCTTTTCATTCACACCTTTACCTCCTACACCCAAAGTAGATGCTCTAAAAGCTCTCATGTGTGCATAACAGCTAAATAAGTCTCCAAAGCTTAAATTTGACGCATAACTCTGCCACATTAGCTAAACAACTGCAACCCAAAGGAATAAACCTAAAACCAAAGAACTTATTACAAGCCACAAATCAAAAGTCTTCAATGCCTGAACCCCTTTAAAACCCAAACTATACCTAGCACCTCTCAAACCACGCTCTAAACTAATAAAATAGACTCTCTCAAAAACTCTGACAAACATAGCTCCTAAACAAGATACCGCTACAAAACTTCAACGCAATAAATCTTGTAAAAACAGCATGTTCCCAAACCTAACAGGACCTGGTCTGCACAACCACCAAAAAAGAATAACAAATAACCCAAAACCATAATAAAGCAGCTTCTCCCTAACATCAAAAGAACTAACAGAAAATCTTGCATCCAAACCAGTACCTGTTAAACACCCAACTGCAACTGATAAACAGCACCCCATGCTTAATACCCTTAAAAGTGAATAACCACCATCCCACCCCCTAGAAAATAGTCCCCTTAAAGGAGTTACACTGAAAATTCTGCATACCAATTTATAAGCGTACACAAAACTACAAGCCAAAGAACTAAATAAAGCGACAAATCAAAACCAACCTATATCTGAAACTATTACAACCTCTATTAAACAATCTTTAGTCACCCACCCACTAAAAAAAGCTAAACCAACCAAACTCCCTAAACTTCTAACAATCAAGGCACCACACCAGGCCCTAAAAACTCCACCTCTTCTACTCCCCCGAAAATCTTGATCATGTAATAACAATATAATTAACAAACCAACACCCACAAATAACAAACTTTTAAAAAAGGCATGTAAACCTATGTGCATAGATATAAAAACCCACCTTACCACAAACCCTATTATTAATATGATAGCTAAATGAATAGAAGTAGATAAAGCTACTACCTTTTTAAAATCACACTCCCACAACACACTTAATCTAGAACTCATCAAAGTCACTAGGCCAATAACTACCCCCACAACTTTCAGACCCACACCATATGACCCTCTTAAAACCCACCCCACAAACAACCCTGCAATAACTAATGTCGAAGAGTGCACCAAAGCTGAAACAGGTGTGGGTGCCGCTATTGCTAGTGGTAATCAACCTCTACAAGGGTATTGTGAACTCTTTGTAATCACTACAAATATAACTGTAATCGACAAACCGATACTCAAATAAACCCCCTCACCCCCGCTAAATAAACCACCATAAACAAGTAAAAACAGCAAAATAAGAGCTATACCAACATCCCCAACTCGATTAACTATTACTGTAACTATAGCACTACCCCACCTAAACCGTCTCCCATAATACCCGATTAAAAAGAAACTTACTAAACCTAGCACTTCCCAACCAATCAATAAGTAGTAAAACCCGCTTCTAACTAAAAGTACTACAACCCCAAACACAAAAAATAATAAAATAACCAAAAACTGATTATAAAAAGCATCTCTGCTTATATACACCCCTCTAAAGACAACTACTACTAAACACACAGCTAAAACAACCCCCACTATTAACCAGCCATCCCCACCAACTTCAAGATTAGTCCCCACCATTATAGTTCTCACCTTAACGTTAAATAAACCACTAGTGATACAGCCACACCCTAAATACAACAAACCAGAATAAATCAACCCATAAGCTACACACAAGCTAGATAAAACTATTATCACACCTCTCCTACTCACCATAAGAACGAGACACCCACCTTAACCACAATAAGGTATACTTAAATACTAAACTCACTCCCCACATATACACCTAGCAGCAAAAACAACTCCCCCTCCCCCAAATATTAAATAATAAAAACACTCAATCACAAACTTTCAAAAGCACTAAAATACACCCCGCAATCTTTCCATAAAACCACAAAACACCAACTAAACCCGAACAGCTAAATGTGCAGCAAGAAAAGATACAATTAAACTTTTAAACCACTAGCAACAAAACAGTATACCGCTCACAAAGCAGCCTCTCAAATAACTTAAAATCTAACACCCCATAAAAACTAACACCTAAACCACTTCGCACTAAAATACCTATCTTAATTATAACCCCAGCTAATAAACAAAACCCCACGTAAGAGCCTCTACATGCACTTTTGGCAATCATCCATGCAACCCATAAATAGGCACTTTTACTAGTATTACAACCCTAACTACTACGCACATCCACCGGCCCCAGAACTCTATAACGGCTCTAGCAGCTTTAAAGAACCACCAAAACCAAAAACTAACTACAGATACGATACTAATTAATCTCGATAATAACACTATATACACAAGCAAATACAAACTCATTACAACTCGCTCGTAATAACCACAAAAAGCACAACAGCAGCTATCAAAAGCATAACTGTATTTTTATACACCACATAAAACACCCGCCTTAACCACAAAATCAATACCAAAGAAAAAAGAAAAGGCTAAATACGCTAAATGACTAACCTTAATTTGTCTGCCTATCAATAATAAAATACACTTAATACCAACTCGCACAACAACTACTATCAGAATCAAAACAATCCTAAAACAATCTACTAAAATATAAAAGAAACGATACACAATATCTTGAAAACCGACAAAACTTGTCTCTAAAATAATGTACCTAAATTCAATAAACAATTTCGGCCCCAGTCCATAAATATTTTTTGTAAGGCCCCCCATCAGGAGTAAAATCAAACCTACCAAAAACTTAATGAACTGCAAGACACACAATTTGAACCAAAGGCTTACAAACCTCGAACATAAGCTCTCAAAACCACTGCTACAACGACCACGGCAACAACTACCCCTTACAATAAATTTTCATTTGCCCCTTTATACACACTTCCCACCCTAAACACACATACCAGAAACACGAAGACAAATACCTACACCTAACCACCCAACTAAATAGACCTACAAATTACAACTAATAATACTAACTTCCTATTCACATAAAAACAAAACACCCGCCTTAACCACAAAATCAATACCAAAGGAAAAAGAAAAGGCTAAATACGCTAAATGACTAACCTTAATTTGTCTGCCTATCAATAATAAAATACACTTAATACCAACTCGCACAACAACTACTATCAGAATCAAAACAATCCTAAAACAATCTACTAAAATATAAAAGAAACGATACACAATATCTTGAAAACCGACAAAACTTGTCTCTAAAATAATGTACCTAAATTCAATAAACAATTTCGGCCCCAGTCCATAAATATTTTTTGTAAGGCCCCCCATCAGGAGTAAAATCAAACCTACCAAAAACTTAATGAACTGCAAGACACACAATTTGAAC